TTAAAATTTCAAAAGATGAATTAAAAATTTTTTAGGGCTAAAAATAGAAGATAACGGTTAAAATAAAAGATTTCTAGATTAAAATAAACCTGAAACTTCGATTGTGACCATGTTTTCTACCTCCAAGGAAAAACATAAAATTTGACCATAAAATCATAAAATTTTGACCTAGGTATATAAGAGCTTATATGAATACAAGGAAAGAACGAATATAAAGAGTATTGAACCCAATTGTTGGTGCAGAGATAAATAAAGACTAATAGGATGAAAATTATCTAGAGACTAATTAAGGACCTAGTTGGAATAAGTTTTAAGAGAATTAATGCTAACATATTTKACCAAAAGTAGGGKATATATWCTWATAAGAACTTWTATACTATACATTGATAAAAACTTTTATAGATTTTTTTTTTAGAGCTAAAAAAAAAAAAGAATCCTAAGAGGGAGAGAGGGRCGACCGGAGGGAGGGGGGGGATTATTACTTTTTTTTATTAACTAAAAGAAATTGAGGATAGGCCTATTGGGAGTCACTGATAAAATGTATAAGTAAAAAGTTTTTGACCCGTTTTTAGTGTTATTTCATTAAAGTTTTATTCTTACTTAGAGGATTAGTAGTGTAACAGACATATGTGAAGTTAAATTTAATTTAAAATTATGAATATGCAGTGTAAGGGATTAATTATCAAGGATAGATTGGAATTAGTGATTACAGAAAGACTGGTTAATTTCGTGCCAGCAACCGCGGTTATACGTGAGGTTTAATTAATTTATATTAGAGGGAGTTGGTTGATAAGACTTAAGAATATTTAGATGATTAATAGCTAAGGTGAAATTTTTATTAATTGATAAATTGTTCTTTGAAAATGATTTTGAGACTCATTAAATTATGTAGTAAACTAGGATTAGATACCCTATTATTATAATTGAAGTTAAGAACTCTGGAGTAGTAAAAGATATAGTCTGGAAACTCAAAGAATTTGGCGGTAGTTAAGTCAGTTCAGAGGAATCTGTCCCGTAATTAATAATTCATGATTGGGTGTACTTTAGTTATTGGTTTGTATACCTCCGTTAGCAGAATATTTTTTTAGAAAATAAAAATTCAATAATTTAATTAAGAATTTAATTCAGGTCAAGGTGCAGCTTATATTAAAGTGGTGATGGATTACAATTGGCTTTAGTTCAATAATGGATTTTGGTTTTGATTGAGATTAAATGAAGGTGGATTTGTTAGTAAATCTAGGTTACAAAAGTAGCTTGATTTTGCTCTTAATTATGTACACATCGCCCGTCGCTCTCATTATTAGATGAGATAAGTCGTAACAAAGTAGAGGTACTGGAAGGTGTTTCTAGAAGGTGTTACAGGATAGGGCTGTAAAGTATTTCGTTTACATCGAAAAATGGGTTGTTTAGTCAACATATCCTGATAGAATGAGGTTGTTAAAGTTTAGGATTTTTTAATAAAAGATTAACTGAAGAATAAGTAGGAGTGTTTAGTTTTAGTAATGTTTAGAAAAGAATTAATTGAGCTATAGATTACAGTACCGAAGGGGAATTTTTTTTTAATGTGGAAGAACTTTTAATAAAGGTACCTTTTGTATCAGGGTTTATTAAAAACGTTAAATTATTTTTGGTTCTCGAATTAAAAAGACTTTTTTTATAATGACTTATAGTGTTGAATAGCTATAATTAATTGTGGGAAGGGAGTGAAAAGCTATACGGTTTTTAAGATATCTAGTTTCTTGAGATTAAATTTAATTAGTAGAAGTGTGAAATTTATAAATTTAGTGTATAGATTTTAGTACTTTAATTTAACTAGTAGGGGATAAGCTCTATAAGATTTTATAATGATATAAAAGGTTGAGCTTGTTAATTAGGCTTTAGATTGGCTAAATTCAATAATTTTTTAATAAATTATTAAGTTAAAAATTGAAAGATTTTTTTGTGTCTTATGATTTAATCAAGATTATTTTTTTAATGATAAAAAATGTGTAAAAATGATGGAATGAGTATAGGATTAAATAAAAAGTAAGATGGGGGGCTAGATTTAATCTAGGAACTCGACAAAATTAGCTTCCGCCTGTTTATCAAAAACATGTCCTTTAGGATAAAATAGAAGGTCGGGCCTGCACACTGCTAGGGTAAAGAGCCGCGGTAATTTGACTGTGCAAAGGTAGCATAATCATTAGTCTCTTAATTAGGGAATGGAATGAAAGGTTTGACGTAGAGGCTGGTTTTCTTGATTAAGATTAGTAGAAATTTATATTTGAGTGAAAAAGCTTAGTTGAATATTAAGGACGAGAAGACCCTATAGAGTTTAGTATGAAAAAGTTCATTAAGTAAAGTTAAATAATTACTTATCGGATTATTTTGTACTTAGTTGGGGTGACGGAAAGAATAAATAAACTCTTTTTATTATTGACATTAATAAGTGGAAGAATTGAAATATGATCCAATAATAATGATTAAAAGAATAAATTACCTTAGGGATAACAGCGTAATCACTTTTTGGAGAAGGAATTTTCGAAGTGGGTTGCGACCTCGATGTTGGATTAAGATAATCTGTAGGTGCAGAAGTTTACAGGTAAGGTCTGTTCGACCTTAGAATCTTACATGATCTGAGTTCAGACCGGCGTGAGCCAGGTCGGTTTCTATCCTAATATTAATTTATTAGTTTAGTACGAGAGGACCAACTATTAGAATGATATTTTATTTTAAGAAAGATAGATGAACTACTTTGGCAGACTAGTGCAGTAGATTTAGAATCTAAAAATATAATTGAAAGTTATAAGTAGTATTGTTGATGATTTATGAGTATTTGGTAAGTATGCTGGGATATCTGATTACAATTATTTGTGTTTTAATTGGGGTGGCTTTTTTAACTCTTTTGGAGCGGAGGGTCCTAGGTTATATTCAGATTCGTAAAGGTCCCAATAAAGTTGGGGCAATGGGGTTAATTCAGCCCTTTTCTGATGCTATTAAATTATTTACTAAGGAACAGGGGAGACCTTGTATATCAAATTATATTTTGTATTATTTTTCCCCGATTATAGGATTATTTATTGCATTGATTATCTGGTTGGTTTTCCCTTATTTAACTTATTTATTTGGGTTTAAATACGGGGTATTGTATTTCTTATGTTGTAGAAGTTTAGGGGTTTACTGTGTAATGATTGCTGGGTGATCTTCTAATTCTAATTATTCATTATTGGGCTCCTTACGGGCAATCGCTCAAACTATTTCTTATGAGGTGAGAATAGCTTTAATTGTATTAAGAGTAGTTTTACTGGTTGATGGGTTTAATATAATTGATTTGTATGCTTTTCAGCGGGGGGGAGTTTGATTTGTTTTTATATTTTTCCCTTTGTTTTTAATATGATTTACTACCTGTTTAGCCGAGACTAATCGAACTCCTTTTGATTTTGCTGAGGGAGAATCCGAGTTAGTTTCAGGATTTAATGTTGAGTATAGAAGAGGGGGATTCGCTTTAATCTTTTTGGCGGAGTACGCCATGATTTTATTCATGAGAGTATTAATTAGTCTAATGTTTTTGGGAGGGAATATTGATGATTTATTTTTTTTTATGAGGGTGGTGTTAATGTCATTTGGGTTTATTTGGGCCCGTGGGACTTTGCCGCGGTATCGTTATGATAAATTGATAGATTTGGCTTGAAAGTGTTTTCTCCCTATTACCTTGAGTATGATCATTTTTTACGAGAGTCTTAGGATTCTTTTGTTATTTTAATGAAATAAATTTTGTACAAAGTTACTAGATGAGTTGAACATCTAAATTATATTTTCAAAATATAAGTGCTTCATAGCTAAGCAACTTAGGTTTTAATTAAATAATCTCAGGCGTTACTTATGGAAGGATTAATAATAAAGAGGGAAAAATAAATTACGGTTAAGATTTGTCCTGTGAGGATATAGGGATCCTCTACTGGTCGTGCACCGATTCATGTTAGTAGTAAGGCTGTTATTATTAAGGTTCATAAAATAATTTGGTTAACAGGGTAAAATTGAGTTCTTTGGAATTTTGAAGAGTTATAGAAAGGTATGATGAAGAGAATAGCAATTGATAGGACTAGAGCAATTACTCCCCCTAATTTATTAGGAATGGAACGGAGAATGGCGTAAGCGAATAGAAAGTACCATTCTGGTTGAATGTGGACGGGGGTCACTAAAGGGTTGGCGGGGGTAAAGTTGTCCGGATCTCCCAATAAATATGGGTTTACTAAAGAAAGGGCTGTTAAGAGAAATAATATTAAAATAAATGTGATTGAGTCCTTAAGTGAGAAATAGGGGTGGAATGGGATTTTATCAGTTGATCTGTTTACTCCAAGAGGGTTGTTTGATCCTGTCTGGTGAAGAAAGAATAGATGAATAATTGTTAATGCTGCAATGATAAATGGTAGGAGGAAGTGTAAAGTGAAAAATCGTGTTAAAGTAGCATTGTCAACAGCGAATCCTCCCCAAATTCATTGGACTAAGAGGGTTCCTAAATATGGAATTGCTGATAGGAGATTAGTAATAACAGTTGCCCCTCAAAAAGATATTTGTCCTCAGGGAAGGACGTATCCTAGGAAGGCTGTCCCTATTACTACGAATAGAATAAGGACTCCTACCAATCAAGTATGAGTGTATCGATAAGAGCCAAAGTATAAACCTCGACCTACATGGAGGTATAGGCAAATAAAAAAGAATGAAGCACCATTAGCGTGAATGGAGCGGAGTAGTCATCCATAGTTAACGTCTCGACAGATATGGATGACTCTAGAGAAGGCTAGGTTTACATCTGCGGCGTAGTGTATGGCCAAAAAAATGCCAGTTAAGATTTGAATCATTAAGCATAGTCCTAGAAGAGATCCAAAGTTTCATCATATAGAGATGTTGATAGGGGCGGGTAAGTCAATTAGGGAATTATTGACAATAAGGAACAAGGGATGTTTAATACGTAGTGGTTTATTCATTAGTTAGGGTTACTGAAAGGAGGATTGACGTAAGGGGCCTTCTTTAATATCAATAATTTTAGATACGGCAACTAGTGCCAGGAATAAATAAACTACAAGTAATAAGGTGGTAATTGATGTTGAGGAGTTATAAATTTTTAATAAAAATGATTTACAAGAAGATAGGTCTATTAACTTAAAAGTCTCTTGACTTGAGTTGCTTAAGTTGGAGGGGTACTTTAAGGTGTACATTAAGGCAAGGAAGACAAAGATTCAGGAGGTAAAGAATACAATTAGGGCGGGGAATGAAAGTTTAAAAGATTCATTTGAGGAGATTCTAGTAATATATATAAATAGAATTAATAATCCTCCAACAAAAATTAAAAAAGTGATGTAGGAGTATCAGAAATTGAATATTATTATGCCGGCTAAGATGGTGGTGAGTACGGTCTGCATTAAGAGGGCTCTAGTGACAGCTAGAGGGTGGGAAAGGTGAATTAAGATTAGATTAATTGGAATTATAATCGAAATTATAAGAATTTGGAGAATACCGGAAAATAGTTTATAAAAATATTAATTTTGGAGATTAAAGATGCATTTTTAATTGCTTTTCCGAGCTTTAAAGAATTAGTATCTATTATAGGATTACAAGACCAACGTTTTATTTTAAACTATTAAAGCTAAACTAATGAATATACTTATGTTAATGTCAAGGATAATATTTTTAATTGGGGTTTATATTTTTTCTTCTAAGCGTAAGCACTTGCTGTTGATGTTGCTTAGTTTGGAGTTTATTGTTTTAAGATTATTTCTTATATTCATGAGAATGATAGAGATGATTCAGGCTGAGATTTACTATGTTATTATGTTTTTTGTCTTTTCTGTTTGTGAAGGTTCTTTAGGATTGTCAGTTCTAGTAAGTATAGTTCGGAGCTATGGGAATGACTATTACAGATCTCTAAGATTGGTGGAATGTTAAGAGTGTTATTTGGTGTCTGTGGGTTGATCCTGGTTAGAGTGGTGGACGCTCGGGTTAAAACTTGTTGGTTAGTTGTTAATATAATTTTTATCGGATCTTTAATAATATTAATAAAAACATCTATATTTATGGGAGTGTACAGACTTAATGGGAGTGTAATAGGATGTGACACCGCTTCTTATTGGTTAATTATTTTAACATTCTGGATTTGTGGATTAATAATAGTTGCTAGAAGCAAGGTTTTCCAAGGTGGGATACATTTAAAGTACTTTTTATTGGTTGTTACTACATTAACCGTGATGTTATATTGTTCGTTTAGAAGCTTGAGTTTAATCTCATTTTATGTGTTTTTTGAAGCTAGATTAATTCCAACTTTGTTTCTAATTTTAGGTTGGGGGTATCAACCTGAGCGAATTCAGGCCGGCGTTTATTTAATATTCTATACTTTATTAGCTTCTCTTCCCTTGCTTCTAGGGATTTTATTGGTTGGCATACATAGAGGAGGTTTAATAATTCCTTTATTTTCAAGATGAATTATAAACACAGGCAGTTTTTATTTAATAATAACGGTTGCTTTTTTAGTGAAAATACCAATATATTTAGTTCATCTTTGACTCCCTAAGGCTCATGTGGAAGCTCCAATTTCTGGTTCAATAATCTTAGCCGGGATTTTACTGAAGTTAGGGGGGTATGGTATTATACGAGTTTTTCCACTTATGCTCAAAGTAGCTGTTAAGTTGAATTGAGTGTTTTTGGTTATTAGACTGATGGGAGGTTTATTGGTGAGCTTTATCTGTATGAATCAAGTTGATATAAAGTCTTTAATTGCATATTCGTCAGTAGCCCACATAAGAATGGTAATTGGAGGATTAATAAGTTTAAATTATTGAGGTTGATTAGGGGCCTTAGTTTTAATGCTAGGTCATGGACTTTGTTCATCAGGGTTGTTCTGTTTAGCTAATATCTCCTATGAACGGTCAGGGAGACGAAGATTAATAATAAATCGGGGTCTACTTAGATTTATACCTAGTTTGTCATTATGATGATTTTTATTGAGAGTGGGGAACATGGCGGCCCCGCCTTCAATGAACCTCATGGGAGAAATTTTCTTACTAAACAGAATTATTGGGAGGTTTTGGCCTTATTTAATTATTTTAGTACTTTTATCTTTTTTTAGAGCCTTATATAGAATTTACTTATATTCTTACAGCCAACACGGGGTTTTTTATTCTGGGGCCTTCAGCTTTTCAACCGGTAAGTTTCGGGAATTTCATATTTTATTTCTTCATTGAATACCTTTAAATTTCATAGTTCTTAGGGGTGATTTATTCATTGTTTATGGTTAGGGAGGAGAAGAGATGGCCGGGTGCCTCCTAGCTTGAATTACTTAGATAGTTTAATTAAAATCTTGATTTGTGGTGTCAGGGATGTATAATAAATATACTTTAAGTCATTACTGAGTCTACAATTTGTATTTTTATATTTGTTATTTTATGTTTTTTAGGAGCTCTTCTAATTTTAATAGGCAGTTATTTTATTTACCAGGATTTAGTTTATCTAATTGAGTGAGAATTATTGATAATAAGGAGAAGAGAGATTGTTATAACAATGATTTTAGATTGAATATCCTTAATATTTATGGGATTTGTTTTTTTAATTTCTTCTTTGGTGATTCTTTATAGAGAGGGTTATATAGAGGGAGAACGATACCTCATTCGTTTTATTATCTTAGTTGTCTTATTTGTTGGGTCGATGGCCTTATTAATTATTAGTCCTAATTTAATTAGAATTCTTTTAGGATGAGATGGCCTTGGATTAATTTCTTATTGTTTAGTAATTTATTATCAAAATTCAAAATCTTATAATGCCGGGATAATTACCTTTCTTAGTAACCGAATTGGGGATGTGGCGTTGTTAACATCAATTGCTTGAATACTAAACTATGGGAGATGAAACTTTGTTTACTACGTGGATATGGTGAAGGAGGGAGATTGAGTTATAGGATTAATTATAGGGTTCGTTATATTGGCTGCTATAACAAAGAGAGCTCAAATTCCATTTTCTTCTTGATTACCTGCGGCAATGGCCGCTCCCACCCCTGTTTCCGCTTTAGTTCATTCATCTACACTTGTAACAGCTGGAGTTTATTTAATAATTCGTTTCAATAACTTATTAATGGAAATGGGCTGAGGAAAGTGATTGTTACTGATTGCTAGAATAACAATGTTTATGGCTGGCCTGGGTGCAATGTTTGAATATGATTTAAAGAAAATCATTGCTCTTTCTACTCTTAGTCAATTAGGATTGATAATAGGGATTTTATCAATAGGATTTTGACATATGGCTTTTTTCCATCTTTTAACTCATGCTTTCTTTAAGGCTTTATTATTTATATGCGCTGGGTCTTTAATTCATAATGTAAAGGATACACAAGATATTCGGATATTAGGAGGCCTATCATGTGAAATACCAATTACTTGTGCTTGTCTGAATATTGCTAATTTGAGTTTATGTGGTGGCCCCTTTTTGTCTGGATTTTACTCAAAGGATTTAATTTTAGAAATGATAATCTTAAGAGTCAGAAATCTATTAATTTGGGGGTTATTTATTTTTTCAACCATGCTGACAGCTATGTATTCATTTCGATTATTCTATTATTCAATGTTAATGGAGAATAGATTTAATGTTTATAGCTCTTTAACAGATAAAAGAAAATATATATTAAGAGGCATGTTAGGACTGTTAAGAATCGCAGTGTCTGGTGGGTGTATATTAAGATGGGCAATCTACCCCTCTCCAGAAAGTGTTAGACTACCAATTGGCCTAAAAATTTTAGCATTAGGTGTTTCTTTAATTGGTGCTTGAGTCGGAACTCAGAGGCCTTGAATAACGTATTATAAGGCGAGAGGTCAGACTAATGCGGGCCTATGGATAAAACATTATTTGGGAGGAATGTGATTTATACCTATTTTGTCAACAAAGGGTATAGGGGTTTATTTTCTAAAAACAGGAGAGGAGGTTTTAGGGGGAGTTGATTGCGGGTGGGCAGAGTACCTAACCGGTCAAGGAGTTTATAACAGCTTTATTTCAATGATAAAGTGACTAGATGAAATGTCATTGGAGGGGTTAAAGGGATACTTAATATTATTCTTTTGTTGACTTTTAGTAGGGGTAAGTTTAATTATGATTTATTAAGAAGTTTATATAGCTTAAATGAGAGCGAGACACTGAAGATGCCTAGGTAGAAGATATTCTTATAAACAAAAGTGACTGGGATCTGGGGCTCACAGATAACATTTATCAGTCTTTACAGTGAAAGTGTAATGTTTAAATTTAAACTTTGTAAACTTGGGGGATTATAGAAATGTTAATGAATTTAATCACTAGAATAAAAGTTAGCAGCTTTTAATAGTTACATTTCTAATTGGAATATAAATTCAATGATATTATTAACAGTAATATGCCTCACTTTGGCTTCAATTAAGCAAGTAAGGGTTAATAAGAACCTAAGGTCAGGTCGAAACTGGCTACGATTTATCGTTTCTTACTTAATTAAGGTAGATTGAAATATTCAATACTTTTTGAATGCAACCCAAATGTTATAATTAACTACTACCCTAGTAGGCTCAATTTAGAGCTCCCTGATTTCATTCATGAATTAACCCGATTAATAAAATGATAATGAATAGTAGACTGATTAAAAATCAGCTAGAAATGGCTGATAAATAAAATGATGGTAGAATGGGTAGAAGGAGGGCGATTTCTACGTCGAAAATTAAAAAGATGACTGCGATAAGAAAAAATCGTACGGAGAATGGGGTTCGAGCTGAGCTTTTAAAATCAAACCCACACTCAAATGGTGAAGATTTTTCTCGGTCGTTAGTTCTTTTTTTTGATAGTAGAGATGCGAGACTTATAATGATAGTGGAAAGTAAAAGTGATAAAGTGATTAAGATAAAGGTTATGAATATTACCTTTTTTGGGTGAACCAAGCTGTTTGATTGGAAGTCAATTGTACTATTTATACTAAAAAGGTATAATATTATCCTCCCCATCAATAGATTGACAGGTAAAGGAAGAGTCAAACAACATCTACGAAGTGTCAATATCAGGCGGCTGCTTCAAATCCAAAATGGTGAGTTTGGGAGAATTGATTTTTAATATGACGTGTTAAACAGATTAAGAGAAAAGTTGATCCAATGATAACATGAAGACCATGGAATCCTGTTGCCATGAAGAAAGAGGATCCATAGATTCTATCAGCAATTGAGAATGGGGCTTCAATGTACTCGTAAGCCTGTAGGGCCGTAAAATAAAGTCCTAAGATAACAGTCAAGGTTAATCCTTGAGTGCATTGAGAATGGTTTCCTTCTATTAATTCGTGATGGGCTCATGTGATGGTGACACCCGAGGCTAGGAGAATAGCTGTATTTAGTAGAGGGATGTGGAGGGGATTAAAGGGGTAAATTCCTTGAGGGGGTCATATTGTTCCAAGTTCAATTGTTGGTGCGAGACTGGAGTGGAAAAAAGCTCAAAAGAAACTGATAAAGAAGAATACTTCAGACACAATGAATAAAATTATACCTCATCGTAAGCCTAAACTAACTTTTAGGGTATGGAGTCCTTGAAATGTTCCCTCTCGGGTAATGTCTCGTCATCATTGAACTATTGTGAGAAGAGTAATTGAAATACCTACAAGGAGGAGTGAGATATCAAATAAGTGGAATCATTTAGTTAATCCTGAAGTTAAGATAAGAGCTCCGATGGCTCCTGAGAGAGGTCAAGGTCTGAAATCTACTAAATGGAATGGGTGATTAGAGTGGGTTGTTATCATTAGGTTAAGTTACTTCGGTTGAATAAAGAGTTGCTAAAACTGTAAATACATAGGCTTGGATGAAGGCAACAGCTCTTTCTAAAACTAATAGAGCGATTTGGGAGATAATTAGGAGTTGAATTATCAGTATTCTTAAAGAAGGGCCGTTATTTCCTAGGAGAGTCAAAAGAAGATGGCCAGCAATTATGTTAGCTGCCAGTCGGACAGCTAAGGTTCCAGGACGGATTGAGTTTCTGATGGTTTCAATGCAAACTATAAATGGTATAAGGACACCAGGAGTCCCTTGAGGGACTAAATGAGCGAATATATGGTTTGCGTGATTGATTCATCCGAACAGTATGAATCTCAATCATAAAGGTAGGGCAAGGGCGAAGGTTATTGATATGTGGCTAGATGAGGTGAACACATACGGAAATAATCCTAGGGCATTATTGAATATAATAAGGGAGAATAGGGAGATAAAAATTAATAGTGTTCCTTTGTGCCCCGAGGGGCCCATTAAAACTTTAAATTCTTTAAAGAGAGTTAAGTTAATTTTATGTCATAGAGTTCCTGTTCGATTAGGTAACAGTCAGAAAGTGGTAGGAATAATTAGAATTCCTAAGAATGTTCTTAGTCAGTTAAGAGAAAGAGAGAAAATAGATGTAGAGGGGTCAAATGATGAAAATAGATTAGCTATCATTTTCAGTTTAATGAATTAAGATTAATGGATTCCGAGGAATTGGGGTTATTAGGACCCCTGGGGTAAGAGAAGTAGTTTAGGGAAGAAAACACAATTAAGGCGAGAGAAAAGACTATGAATAGGGTAAATCATATTAGTGGAGCTATTTGAGGGATTAAAAAACACTACTGTTGTAGTTACTAAAACTTGACAAGTTTTTATTATGGAATTAACTAGTTTTTTCTCTAGGAGTATGCGTTACTATACTATTGGGTGGTTTAAGAGACCAAGACTAACATTTTAGCTACCTAGAGTTAAAGTTAGAATGATGAGATTCATTTTACGAATGAATTAGGAGAAGTTCTTTCAATAACAATGGGTATAAATCTGTGATTTGCTCCACAAATCTCAGAACATTGACCATAGAATAATCCTGGCCGGTTAATAAAAAAATTAACTTGATTAAGACGGCCAGGAGTTGCATCAACTTTAGTTCCCAGAGAGGGAATGGTTCAAGAGTGAAGTACATCAGCTGCTGTGATTAACATTCGGATTTGTGTTTTGAGTGGAAGAACGACACGGTTGTCCACTTCTAGTAATCGAAACTCGTTTAGTTCAAGCTCATTAGTAGGCTTTATATAAGAATCAAATTCGATCTTTGAGAAGTCTGAGTACTCATAAGATCAATACCATTGATGGCCAATGGTTTTTACAGTGATTATAGGATCAATAGCTTCGTCAAGAAGATAAAGAATCCGTAGAGAAGGTAGGGCGATGAAAATTAAAATAATAGCGGGAGTGACAGTTCAGACGACTTCGATTATTTGTTGATTAAGAAGAAATCGGTTATTAAATTTATTAAAGAAAAGGGATCTTATAGTGTAACCTACTAAGATTGTAATTATTAATAAAATTAATAAGGTGTGATCATGGAAGAATGTAAGTTGTTCTATTAAAGGGGAGGAGCTATCTTGAAGGTTTAATGTTGATCATGTTGCCATTATTCTAATAAAAGGGTTATTCTTTATGTTAAGATCTTAAGTCTCACGCACTAGTCTGCCATATTAGAATTAATTAGGATGTTAAGATTGGAAGCTCAGAGTAAGAATGTTCACTCGGTGGGGTGTTTTGGAATCATTCAACAGATCTAGGTATATTAAGAGAGAAGATTAGAGGTCGGTTAGTAGCCATTCTTTCTCAGATGATGAAGATAAATATAATGATTGCAATGAAGGAGATTAAGGATCCTAGTCTGGAAAGGACATTTCATGATAGGTAAGCATCAGGATAATCCGAATAACGACGTGGCATACCTGCTAGTCCTAAAAAGTGTTGAGGAAAAAATGTTAGATTTACCCCAATAAATATAATTATAAATTGAATTTTTAATCATGTAGGATTAAGTGATAGGCCAGTGAATAAGGGGTATCAGTGAACTAATCCAGCCATGATAGCAAATACAGCTCCTATGGATAAAACATAGTGGAAATGAGCAACAACATAGTAAGTATCGTGGAGAATAATATCAATAGATGAGTTAGCTAGAACTACTCCGGTTAACCCTCCCATAGTAAATAGAAATACAAATCCTATGGATCAAAGGAGCGACGGGGTGTAAGAAAGTTGTGTTCCATGAAGGGTGGCTAGTCATCTGAAAATTTTAATTCCTGTTGGTACAGCAATAATTATAGTTGCTGACGTAAAATAAGCTCGAGTGTCAACATCTATTCCTACTGTGAATATATGGTGAGCTCAAACAACAAATCCCAGGAGTCCAATGGCTAATATTGCGTAGATTATTCCTAAGTTACCGAATGATTCATTTTTTCCTCTTTCTTGGCTAATGATATGAGAAATTATACCAAATCCTGGGAGAATTAAAATATAAACTTCTGGGTGACCGAAGAATCAAAATAAGTGTTGATAAAGAATGGGGTCTCCTCCTCCTGCTGGATCAAAGAATGAAGTGTTTAGATTTCGGTCAGTTAATAGTATGGTAATAGCTCCTGCTAATACAGGCAAGGAGAGAAGAAGGAGAAGAGCGGTAATGGCTACTGACCAGACGAATAATGGGGTTTGATCAGGGGTTATATTAGGGGCCCGTATGTTAATTACTGTGGTAATAAAGTTCACTGCTCCTAAGATTGATGACACCCCTGCAAGATGAAGGGAAAAAATAGCTAAATCTACAGCTGCCCCCCCGTGAGCGATAACTCTTGCAAGAGGAGGGTAAACAGTTCATCCGGTTCCTGCCCCATTCTCTATAATTGAACTAGTTAAAAGTAAAGTAAGTGAAGGGGGCAGAAGTCAAAAGCTTATATTATTTATTCGTGGGAAAGCCATGTCTGGTGCTCCGATTATAAGGGGTACAAGTCAGTTTCCAAATCCACCAATTATGATTGGTATAACTATAAAGAAGATTATAATGAAAGCGTGAGCTGTAACAATAACATTATAGATTTGGTCATCTCCGATAAGCTGGCCAGGTGAACCAAGCTCGGCTCGAATAAGTATGCTTATTGACGTACCAAGCATGCCAGCCCAGGCACCAAAAATAAAATAAAGGGTTCCAATATCTTTGTGATTAGTTGAGAAAAGTCATTTTCGCGGTAAGATGACTGATATAAGTGGTAGATTGTAAATCTATAAATGAGTTTAATAGCTCTCTTATCAAATTAGATGGTTTTATATTCATATATGATATTAGATTGCAAATCTAAAGGAGCGAAGGGTTTCGTTAAAGCCTAGAATGAATTTTTCTATTATCAACTTTGAAGGTTGAAGGTTTGATTTTAACCTAAGGCTTTAATATGATTAAAGATTTGTAAATAAAATGAATAGTCTTGAAAGGGCTAATCCTCTAATATTTAGGGTGATTAGTAGGAAGGGAAGTTGGGGGGATTGACTCTTGGCGGGGTTAAGTTTCCATTTGGTTTCTATAGATGAGAGGGTGAAGATAGAGAATATAATTCGTAGATAAAAGTATAAGGTTAAGATGGTAAGTATAACTGCAGGGATAAGAATAAAGGTTATATTCAGGTTAATTAATGATTGAATAATGAGTCATTTAGGGAGAAATCCAAGTAAGGGGGGGAGTCCTCCAAGTGATAAAAAGCTTATTGCTAAGTTGATATTGGTTATGATGTCCTTATTTTCCGAGTAGAGTTGATTAAGGAAATAAAAATTATTTCTTTTTATTGTAAAGATAATTATGAAATTAATGATTGAATATGTGATGAAATAAAAAATTCACAGTGAGTTCTCAATTGATAATGCTATAATTATTCAGCCTAAATGATTAATGGACGAGAAAGCTAAGATTTTTCGTAAAGAGGTTTGATTTATACCTCCGATAGCTCCGATTATAATAGAAGAGAGAAAGAAAATGTAAATTAGTGCCCCCAAGTAAGCACAGTAGGTTGCCAGAATACTAGGGGCTAGTTTTTGTCAGGTTAAAAGAATGAATGAATTTTCTCAGTCTAGCTTATCATTTACTTCTGGAAATCAGAAATGAAGAGGTGCAGCTCCTATTTTCAGAAATAGTGTAAGAAGGATAAATTTTATATGGGTTCTTGGGAAGAACAAGGTGTTGAAGTTTATAATAACAAAAAACAGGAGTGTTGAGGAGGCAATTCTTTGAATAAGAAAATACTTAATTGAAGCTTCAGTAACGATTGGGTTTTTGGAGTTTGAGATTAGGGGAATGAATGATAAGAGATTAATTTCTAACCCTATTCAGGCGGTTCACCAAGATGAGGCTGAAATTGCAAAAATTGATCTAAAGATTAGGGTCGAAAGAAAAATAACTTTTCTGGGATTTATAAGAATTAAAAAGGAGAGGTCAATGCTCTATCTTTGGGGTATGAACCCAATAGCTTAAATTAGCTTACCTTTTTTTGCATTGTGGTGTATGAGGCACGAAGATTTTTGAAGTCTTAAGAGATGGTTTAAGTCCATTTAATGTAATAAGTAAAGGTATTTAATTACATGATGTACCCTATCAAGATACCCCTTTTTTCAGGCACTTTACT